TGAACGCACACCTTTGGCTAATTTGATTCGATGGAGAGATAAGCCAGTGGCTCTTTCCATTGTGCAAGCAAGATTGGTTGGATTAGTCCACTTTTCGGTAGGTTATATATTTACTTATGCAGCTTTCTTGATTGCCTCTACATCGGGTAAATTTGGTTAATTTAACTCTTTATTGTATCTGCAAAAATCTCATCTCATTTCATTTCTTTCTATTCTATGAAGAAGGGGAACCGCCTTCTTTTATTTCTACATCTAGGATCCGACTTCTATCATTGATACTAATAGGAAATGAACCATCATGGCAAAGAAAAGTTTGATTCAGAGGGAGAAGAAGAGGCAAAAATTGGAAAAAAAATATCATTTCATTCGCCGATCTTTAAAAAACGAAATAAGCAAAGCCGCGTCGTTAAGTGAGAAATGGGAAATTCAAAAAAAGTTAGAATCACTACCGCGTAATAGTGCACCTACACGTCTTCATCGACGTTGTTTTTCGACCGGAAGACCCAGAGCTAATTATCGAGACTTTGGATTATCTGGACACATACTTCGTGAAATGGTTCATGAATGTTTGTTACCCGGTGCAACAAGATCAAGTTGGTAAGAATAAAAAATTATCTTCATTTTTTTTATTCATTTTTATGATCAGCGATCATAGGACGGTCCCTTTACCATTCTGTATAAATGGTTTATTCTATTTGTACAGATATGGTGGAGGGGCGCATTCAATCTTTGTTTGTCCATTTATTGTCAATTCTTCTCTTTATCGCGGGGTAGAGCAACTTGGTAGCTCGCAAGGCTCATAACCTTGAGGTCACGGGTTCAAATCCCGTCTCCGCAACATTTTTGATAAAAATGGAATTCAAAAAGAAGAAGAAGGGGAGGTACTATACTATAACAGTCAACTCTATAAAATATTTTATAGTCTATTTACTATTATACTATTATAGTCTATTTACTAACTATTACTATTCAATACATAAAAAGGCAGGGGCGGATAGCGGGAATCGAACCCGCGTCTTCTCCTTGGCAAAGAGAAATTTTACCATTCGACTATATCCGCATTTTTCTTTTTATCGTACTTGATACGTAATATATCGATTCTATTTGTGCAGAGCTATATCTGAGATCTATTAGGAGTAATTAAAAAAAGTCGAAATAGATAATATAGATATTCCATATCATATCTATATATCTTTCTATTCGAAATAGAATATTTTCTATTAATATTCGTTTCTATTAAGAATATAGATATATATTATTTAATATAGATATATATTATTTAATATAGATATATATTATAATATTATAATATATTAATATATTATAATATATTAATAAAATGTAATTCTAATTAATAATTAATTAGAGATTTTTTTTATTAATCTATTAATACTTCTATTAATAATAAGAATATTATATTAATAAAATAATAAGAATTTATATTAATAATAAGTATTAATAATAAGAATATTATTCTATTAACATTCATAATCTTTAGAAAATAGATTTATAGACTATATTTATATACTAGACTATATTTCTATATATTTAGAGAATATTTAAAATATATTCTAATATATTAACATAATAGGAATATTCCTATTTTTTCTTATTTTTCTTATTTTTTTTATGTATATATATATTATTATATATTTCTTATTTATCTTGTTTTTTAGTTTTACTATATATGATATATAGTATAATATATAAGATTTTTCCAATAGAAGAAGTTTGACCCCTCCCTATAATAATAAATAATGTTTTCGTTTTCTTTATTTGTGGGGTCTTATCTATTCCATTTTAATGTGCCTCACAACCCGAAAGAATTCGGGGGGAGGGGTCATTTCGTTTTTTGATCTAGAATGAATAGTTTCAAGAGATGAGAGAATTAAGAATACCCACTAGAAATACTAATCCAATCCATAATGATGTACCGGAAAATACAACATTTTTGTTACTCGACCAACCATCAGGAGAAGCAAATACAACAGGTACACTAATCAATAAAATAGATGAAGTAGCAATTAATGCAAAAACAGCTAATTGGAAAGCAATAGTCATGTTTCTAATCCTCCAATTTACCAACAAAAGAACTATACCATTTGATCCCCTAACCCCTTAACCCCTTTAATCGACAAAAAATTTTTAATGTAATAAAAAAACGCATTATGGAGGGTTTTATCATGAATCCATTGATTTTATATGACACCCCTTTTGAGGCATGGATCGAAGGTAGTTTTTTTTTTACTTCACAAAAGGGCATGCTGGATCATGCATATATATACAGATAGAGAACTAGACCAATAGATTCACACTGGATATCTTTACCATGGATAGATAAAAAGGGTATCAATTCGTATGGTCATGTTCTATTCAGTGGAATAAAGATAAAATAGAAATTAGCTTTTGGAGAGATGGCTGAGTGGTTGATAGCTCCGGTCTTGAAAACCGGTATAGTTCGAAACGAACTATCGAGGGTTCGAATCCCTCTCTCTCCTTT